TGTTTATGTACCTGCAGATGATTTGACCGACCCTGCTCCTGCTACGACATTTGCACATTTAGATGCTACTACCGTACTATCAAGAGGATTAGCCGCCAAAGGTATCTATCCAGCAGTAGATCCTTTAGATTCAACGTCAACTATGCTACAACCCCGGATCGTTGGTGACGAACATTATGAAACTGCACAACAGGTTAAGCAAACTTTACAACGTTACAAAGAACTTCAAGATATTATAGCTATTCTTGGATTAGACGAATTATCCGAAGAAGATCGTTTAACCGTAGCAAGAGCGCGAAAAATTGAGCGTTTCTTATCACAACCTTTTTTCGTGGCAGAAGTATTTACGGGTTCTCCGGGAAAATATGTTGGTTTAGCAGAAACAATTAGAGGCTTTCAATTAATCCTTTCCGGAGAATTAGATGGTCTTCCCGAACAGGCCTTTTATTTGGTAGGTAACATCGATGAAGCTACGGCGAAGGCTATGAACTTAGAAATGGAGAGTAATTTGAAGAAATGACCTTAAATCTTTGTGTACTAACCCCTAATCGAATAGTTTGGGATTCAGAAGTGAAAGAAATCATTTTATCTACTAATAGTGGACAAATTGGCGTATTACCAAATCACGCTCCTATTGCCACAGCAGTAGATATAGGTATTTTGAGAATACGCCTTAACGACCAGTGGCTAACGATGGCTCTGATGGGCGGTTTTGCTAGAATAGGTAATAATGAAATCACTGTTTTAGTAAATGATGCAGAGAAAAGTAGTGACATTGATCCACAAGAAGCTCAGCAAACTCTTGAAATAGCGGAAGCTGTTTTGAGAAAAGCTGAAGGAAAGAGACAAACAATTGAGGCAAATTTAGCTCTCCGACGGGCTAGGACACGAGTAGAGGCTATCAATGCCATATCATAACCAGTCGGTGCGTCCAAATAATCATCGATTTATACACCCTATATTTGGTTGTTTTGTTTGACTTGATTCTGTCGATTAAATACAATCAAGCGCAATCCTATTTTGATGCAACGAAAAAGAAATAGAAAAGATACAAAATCAATCTTACTAAAAGAAAATGGGTATAAAAACTTATTAGATACCATTGACCGCGGTATCTAATAAGTTCTACCTACTATTGGATTTGAACCAATGACTCCCGCCGTATGAAAGCAATACTCTAACCGCTGAGTTAAGTAGGTCATTTATCTTCACAAAGAAAACCAAAAGGGACTCCTCCCGTCGATGGATTATAAATATCATATTAATTAGAAGCAATACTGATCAATATGATCTTGGATCATGGAATAGTCATCTTGAGAATATTCATCTTGACAATAAATTATCTACATAATAAAATATGTATTACAAGCACTAAGGGCTGTAGCTCAGTTGGTAGAGCACCTCGTTTACACGCGCGCCGATGTTTTTCAGGGGAGTGCATCATGCAATCAAAAAAATTGATCTTATTGAGAAATCGATGTCTTACTCCATAACTTTGAGGGAAGAAGAGAACAATAGCCTGACAAGGGTTCGGTCTGGTTTAGGTGCCCAGTTAGGTGCCAAACAGACCCCATCATTGATTTGATATATTGATAAGGTGAATACCCAGTCTATTCAATGCTAGGCTGAGTATCAGGTCCTCAAAAAATATCTTTTCGTCCTATGAACTTTAAGGTGTATGAAGTTTCATATTTGATTTTTAAGTAGAGCGATAGAGACTTCATTTCACTTAGGTTAATCTAGGCCAGAGGCAGACCTACGTCAAGATAACCCCCCTTGAAAAACTTTGGTAGTGTTCCTGAATCTGAATAAACATAATGACTCAGAGCACATGGAGCCATCTTCTTATTTTTCTGTCAAAAATAAAAATGGCGGACTAGCTGATATTTCTATCAGTTAATGAAAGAGCCCAATGCAAAAAAAATGCATGTTGGGTCTTTGAAACAGTTCAGATCATTTTGATAATAATAAGTTTGATCTGTTTTACCGAGAAGGTCTACGGTTCGAGTCCGTATAGCCCTAGAGCCCTATCAAATTCAAATCAAAAAATGAATATTCAAATACAAAAAATTGTATCGTTTTTGATTTGAATTTCCTCGTTATTGTTTTAACTGACTGATTGCTTCATCAAAATACAATCATTACTATAAGCCCATTCGTTGGGATCGTTTAAAGTATAATATCAAAGTAAAAACAAAAACACATTTCATTTCAATGGACCCAATTGATCTTTTTCTAGTTGTGGATAAACAAACCAACTTTTATTCATTACTCTTCGTAGGAAAATTCCATATGAATTTTCCTCTTTTCCTGTCCGAAATCAACGAGTTAATTATACTACCCTTCTTTGGTATACCCAATTCTAGTGAATTTTGTATCATAACATGAGTCTGGTTAAAAACTCCAACCTAAACCAACCCCAATCAAGTCTACAAATCTAATAGTAATTTACGTCGGTATTGTGCGGTATTTGTGCACAAGATCAAGTTTGAAAACTAAT